GAACAGGCAGGTACAAAAGGAATTCAAGTACAAATTGCAGGACGTATCGACGGAAAAGAAATTGCACGTGTTGAATGGATCAGAGAAGGTAGGGTTCCTTTACAAACCATTCGAGCTAAAATTGATTATTGTTCCTATGCAGTTCGAACTATCTATGGGGTATTAGGCATCAAAATTTGGATATTTGTAGACGAGGAATAATAAGAACTTACTTGACTTGTATTTAGTTCTATCTGTTGATAAAACAAAAAATGCTGTTGATAAAACAAAAAATGCTGTTGATAAAACAAAAAATGCTGTTGATAAAACAAAAAATGCTGTTGATAAAACAAAAAATGCTGTTGATAAAACAAAAAATGCTGTTGATAAAACAAAAAATGGTAAACTCTTTCATTCTTTTGTAAACTCTTTCATTCTTTTTCTGTTAAATAAAAAAAAAAATGAACAATTCTAAATTCTATAAGAACAATTCTATAAGGTTGAATAAAAATTCGATTAATCATTTGATATAATTGCTATGCTTAGTGTGTGACTCGTTGGTTTTTTTAGGATTAGGATTCAAAAAAAAGGACCGGCCCGTAATACGAACTGATAACTTATAGAACTAATAACCAACCCATCGCTTTGCATTATCTGGATATAAAGAACCAGTCAAGATATGATATATGAGTCATATAATTGTAGCAACTGAAATATTTTTTTGCATAAACAAAAAAGAAAAACCAATATGATTATGATGATTATGAGTTGTAAAGCAATAAAAGTATACAGATAAATGGAAGGGTGAAAGAAAGATAGAAAAATAATATCAATGATATATAATTCCAATATGTAAGGTCTATGAGTCATCTCATATAAAGGAAATGTAATAAAGCATCAATACTGATTGAGCCATAATTAGAATTAGACAAATCCGTGCATAGAACAAAAAATCAAGAGCCCCGAGCCAATAAAGACTGAGAAGGTTGACTCATGAATAAATTTAATATTTCATTAGGGGCTCCGTTGTAGAATTCAGACCTAACCATTAATCGAGAAGTGGTGGGAACGACAGAACCTGTGAATGCATAAGATTCTAGTGAAAACGAATCCTAATGATTCATTGGGTAGGATGGCGGAACGAACCATAAACCTATTCATTTATTCGGAGAGGTCATGTCATAGACTAATCTTACAATTGAATGTTGAAAGAGTAAATATTCGCCCGCGAATTTTTTTTTATTCTAAATTTTAGTCGATTCAATATGATAATAAAAAAAGGAAAAACAAAATAAAGATTCATTATAACGCTATACCAAAACGACATTATCTATAAATAAAATATAAATAAAATACGCGTTTAATTAGTTTAATTATATAATTAGTTTAATTATATATTAAAATGAAAAATATTAAAATTAAAACACAAAAAATTTATAATTTATAATAGCTTAGACGAAATTTAAAAGAATCTCACGATTTCGTATATTAATATTATTCACCGTGTATATGTATATTCTTTTTTTTTTTATCGTTTAATTCGCGAGGAGCTGGATGAGAAGAAACTCTCATGTCCGGTTCTGTAGTAGAGATGGATGGAATTGATAAACAACCATCAACTATAACCCCAAAAGAACCAGATTCCGTAAACAACATAGAGGAAGAATGAAAGGACTATCTTATCGAGGTAATCGTATTTGCTTCGGTAGATATGCTCTTCAAGCACTTGAACCCGCTTGGATCACCTCTAGACAAATAGAAGCAGGGCGGCGAGCAATGACACGAAACGCACGCCGCGGTGGAAAAATATGGGTACGCATATTTCCAGACAAACCTGTTACAGTAAGACCTACAGAAACACGTATGGGTTCGGGGAAAGGATCTCCCGAATATTGGGTAGCTGTTGTTAAACCCGGTAGAATACTTTATGAAATGAGCGGGGTAGCAGAAAATATAGCCAGAAGAGCTATTTCAATAGCAGCATCCAAAATGCCTATACGAACTCAATTCATTCTTTCGTGATAGGAATGTAGAAACTAAAGGGAAGGGGTTTTTTGGATGAAAAAAAACAATTGCAGGTTTATTTTTTTGTTTTGAACAAATAATATTTCTTTTTTTTTATTTAGACCTTTACATTGAAAAAGAAAAAACCGATAAAAAAAAACGATATGATTCAACCTCAAACCCGTTTGAATGTAGCGGATAACAGCGGGGCCCGCGAATTGATGTGTATTAGAATCATAGGAGCTAGTAATCGACGATATGCTCATATTGGTGACGTTATTGTTGCTGTAATCAAGGAAGCAGTACCAAATACACCTCTAGAAAGATCAGAAGTGATACGAGCTGTAATTGTACGTACTTGTAAAGAACTCAAACGCGACAACGGTATGATAATACGATATGATGACAATGCTGCAGTTGTTATTGATCAAGAAGGAAATCCAAAAGGAACCCGAATTTTTGGCGCGATCGCCCGGGAATTACGACAGTTAAATTTCACTAAAATAGTTTCATTAGCACCCGAAGTATTATAAGGGAAGAACGTAATATAGTTATATTATTTGAATGAAACCGATTAATTAGTAGATTGTTTATATATCACGTATATACCTTTAAAAATTCAATTCATAAATATTTAATAATTCAGAAATAAAGAAAAAAAGCATGTTGATTATATCAAAATTCGGAGGCAACAAAAATCTTAGTTTATCATGAGTAAAGACACTATTGCTGACATAATAACCTCTATACGAAATGCTGACATGAATAAAAAAAGAACAGTTCGAATACCATCTACTAACATCACTGAAAATATTGTTAAAATCCTTTTACAAGAAGGTTTTATTGAAAACGTGAGAAAACATCAGGAAAGCAATAAATATTTTTTGGTTTTAACCCTACGACATAGAAGAAATAGGAAAGGACCTTATAGAACTGTTTTAAATTTAAAACGGATCAGTAGACCCGGTCTACGAATATATTCTAACTATCAACGAATTCCTAGAATTTTAGGCGGAATGGGGATTGTAATTCTTTCTACTTCTCGGGGTATAATGACAGACCGAAAGGCTCGAATAGAAGGAATCGGCGGAGAAATTTTGTGTTATATATGGTAATCTTTATAATAGCCGAATTATACGCGGAACTTTAATTTTTGTGAAAAAAGAGAAAGGACAAGTTTATAATATTACCCCCCTTACACTTACATTAGTTGATACTTCAAATAAAAGCAGTTTTACCTAGAATGAAACAACAAAAAAAAAATGGATTCATGAGGGTTTAATTACTGAACAACTTACCAATGGTATGTATCTTCCGGGTTAGTTTAGATAATTAAAATATAATTCTGGGTTTTGTTTCGGAAAGAATTCGACGTAGTTTTATACGTATACTCCCAGGAAATAGAATCAAAATTGAGGTAAGTCCTTATGATTCAACCAAATGACGTATAATTTATAGACTCCAAAGCAAAGACTCGAATTATTAGGTGGTTTTTTCAATTTCAACATTCTTTCGTGGGGATACAATTCGAAGTTAAAAATTTCAAGAAACTTATTTTCTTCCAATAAGTAGATTCGGAATTAAGAAAGGGAATGACAAATATGAAAATAAGGGCCTCCGTTCGTAAAATTTGTGAAAAATGTCGATTGATCCGTAGGCGGGGGCGAATTATAGTAATTTGTTCCAACCCGAGACATAAACAAAGACAAGGATAATCTTTCTAAAACAAAAAAGACTCTCGAAATATAAACGAAATATAAATATAAAGGACCCGATGTACAGATGTACAAATAAATAAGTAAAATAAGGATCTGTTTTGACATGAAATGGATATATCCATATATCTCTGACTTATATTTATGAGATGATAAAATATGGCAAAACCTATACCAAAAATTGGTTCACGTAGAAATAGACGTATTGGTTCACGTAAGAATGCGCGTAGAATACCAAAGGGAGTTATTCATGTTCAAGCAAGTTTCAACAATACCATTGTGACTGTTACAGATGTACGGGGTCGAGTAATTTCTTGGTCCTCCGCCGGGGCTTGTGGATTCAAGGGTACAAGAAGAGGTACACCATTTGCCGCTCAAACCGCAGCAGGAAACGCTATTCGGACAGTAGTGGATCAAGGTATGCAACGCGCAGAGGTCATGATAAAAGGCCCGGGTCTCGGAAGAGATGCGGCATTAAGAGCTATTCGTAGAAGTGGTATACTATTAAGTTTCATACGGGATGTAACCCCTATGCCACATAATGGCTGTAGGCCCCCTAAAAAAAGACGTGTGTAAAAATAAACATTGAAGAGATTTCAAGAGAAATAAATAATTCAATGATTTGATCAAATAATATACTATGGTTCGAGAGAAAGTAACAGTATCTACTCGGACACTACAGTGGAAGTGTGTTGAATCAAGAGCAGACAGTAAGCGTCTTTATTATGGACGCTTTATTCTGGCCCCACTTATGAAAGGTCAAGCCGATACAATAGGCATTGCGATGCGAAGAGCTTTGCTCGGAGAAATAGAAGGAACATGTATCACACGCGCAAAATCTGAGAAAATACCACATGAATATTCTACCATAGTAGGTATTCAAGAATCCGTACATGAAATTTTAATGAATTTGAAAGAAATTGTATTGAGAAGTAATCTGTATGGAACTCGTAACGCGTCTATTTGTATCAAGGGTCCTGGATATGTAACTGCTCAAGACATTATCCTACCACCTTCTGTGGAAATCGTTGATAATACACAGCATATAGCTAACCTAACAGAACCAATTAATTTGTGTATTGAATTACAAATCGAGAGGAATCGCGGATATCGTATAAAAACGCCAAATAACTTTCAAGACGGAAGTTATCCTATAGATGCTGTATTCATGCCTGTTCGAAATGCGAATCATAGTATTCATTCTTATGTGAATGGGAATGAAAAACAAGAGATACTTTTTCTCGAAATATGGACAAATGGAAGTTTAACTCCTAAAGAAGCACTTCATGAAGCTTCCCGGAA